TCCTAGTCAAGTCAATACATCAAAATAATCAAAAGAAGTTCTTTAGAACTGTATTATGATACACCACATTTTTATTCTGCCAATTGAACACAATCAAGTCTAATCTGATATAACGAAAAAAAAAAAGAAAATGGGTAGAAAAACTTATTAGATATCACTCAATTGACTTCGGTATCTAATAAGTTCTACCTACTATTGGATTTGAACCAATGACTCCCGCCGTATGAAAGCAATACTCTAACCACTGAGTTAAGTAGGTTATTTATCACCAAAAAAAGGATCCATCACTTATAGGATTATAAGTGGAATATTATTTCTAAGCAATACCAATCTGTTAACAGTAGACGGATCAGAGAGCTATCATGTGGGATTATGGAATATCCATCTTGACAAGAAATTATCCATATGTTAATATATCTATGACAAGGGCTATAGCTCAGTTAGGTAGAGCACCTCGTTTACACGTGCGCCAATGCTTTTCAAGGGAGCCCATTATGCAATGCAATAAACATAATTGATCTTATTGACAAATCGATGTCTTACTCCATAGATTCGAGGGAACAAGAGAACAATAGCCTGACAAATATTGGGTTCGGTCCGATTCAGGTGCGAATTCAGGTGCCAAATCAAATAGAACCCGCCATTGATTTGATAGTTGATAAGGTAAATACCCAGTCCATTCAATGCTAGGCATAATGAGTATAAGGGCCTCAAAATAACCTTTTTTCGTCCTATGAACTTTAAGGTGTATGAAGTCTCATATTCGACTCTTGCAGCGTAGCGATAGAGACTCCATCTAACTTAGTTAGATCTAGGCCGAAGGCAGACCTAAGTCAAGGTAACCCTTCTTTGAAACACTTTGGTATTGCTCCTAGATCAGAATACAAATGATGAATCAGAGCACATGGAGCCATCTCATTATTTTCCTGTAAAGAAAAATATGGTGGACTAACTGATCTTTACATCAGTTTATGAAAGAGCCCAATGCAACAAAATGCATGTTGGGTCTTTGAAACAGTTCGAATCATTTCGATGATAATCAGTTTGATCTGTTTTACCGAGAAGGTCTACGGTTCGAGTCCGTATAGCCCTAATACATTCTATTTTAGTTTAGTATAGTTTTCATTTCCTCATTAGTACTTGTTTATAGACTGGCCGGTTGGTTGGTCCAAAAGTATTACCACATGTTCATGTAAATACATAGGGACAGGAAAATAAAAACAATAAATAAAAAACAATAATTCATTCCAATAGATCTAATCAGTATTTGTAAAATCTCGGATAAAATACTCATCTTCCTTCATTAATCTTCGTGGATGGATTACATATGACCTTTTTCCTCTTTTCCTGTCCATGATTAAAGAGTTAGTGATATATTTTTGCGTTGGTATATCGAATCCGGTCAATTTATGAAGTGAGAATCATGACATGATTCTGTCTAAAAACTTCAACAGTCACATAGATCTAGGACCTATTCTTTTCTTGTATTTGTTTTGTGGAGTCGCCTGACTAATCGCTTTTTGGCAGAACAACAACCCCAATTGATTGATTCAGAGATAATGCAGAGATAATGAATTGGTCCTAAATGTATCAATTTCCTTCTTCTATATTCTATGAGTTGAGTTGGTTTTGGGATTTGGTCTGTCAAATCATTCGATAATGTCTAATTCTTTCTATTAGAAGTATCTTTCTTCTGTAGATTAGATAATTTACGATTCCGTCTATTATACCACTCTGTGGTATGTTTCATTGTGTAATGTAGGTTTGCTGTAAAACAAACCTTTTTCTTGTAGTGAAATCCAACCCATCGGGTGGTCTTACTATTACTAAGTGTTATTGCCGTAACAAAACAAACAAGTATTTTGGTTCATTCCAAATCGCGATCTTTCTTTAGTACTCGAGATTGGTCTGAAATGGAATGACTCTTTTTTTTTCATTCTAACTCTAATTAAATAACTCGATTCTTTTTATTTTATTTCTGAGAGGGTCAGTCGGTATAGTACAAGAAAAAAGTTTCGAATTTTTTTGTATAGAAAGATATGAGTTGTTATATGTAAACTCGCAACTCAACGGATTGAATCAAATCAATTAAGGAAAATAGAAATGAAATCCAGGATAAGGAAAGGAGAAAAAATATAATCGTTCGGTGCTTTAGATTATGTTTATGTAATGTATTCGTATCAAATCAATAGAAGCAATGATCCTATACACAAATATTAATGAAAAAAAATACTTCGAAAAGAATATGCTAGAAATCCCTAGATATTTTACCCCATATGACTACTGAAATTTTTTCAGTTTTGAAATTTTTTTCTATATGTTTTTATTTTCTTTTATTTTCATTATCTCATTATATATATGTAATGAAACATAGGATTAATTCGAATTATTAATTTAGTAGTATTATCAATTAGTATTAGAATATGTACTAGTATAATATTTAATTAATATTTTAGTTTAGTAATTAGTAATTAATTACTATTTAATTAATTGACTTGTT